GATGAAGCTACCGCGAAGGCTATCAACTTAGAAATGGAGTTGAATAAATGACTTTAAATCTTTGTGTACTGACCCCTAATCGAATTGTTTGGGATTCAGAAGTGAAAGAAATCATTTTATCTACAAATAGTGGTCAAATTGGCGTATTACCAAATCATGCTCCTATTGCTACAGCTGTAGATATAGGGATTTTGAAAATACGCCTTAAGGACCAATGGTTAACGATGGCTCTGATGGGCGGTTTTGCTAGAATAGGCAATAATGAGATCACTGTTTTAGTAAATGATGCGGAAAAGGGTAGTGATATTGATCCACAAGAAGCTCAGGAAACTCTTGAAGAAGCAGAAGCTAGTTTGAGAAAAGCTGAAGGAAAGAGGCAAATAATTGAGGCAAATCTAGCTCTCCGACGAGCTAGGACAAGAGTCGAGGCTGTCAGTGCAATTTCATAACTAGTTGGTGCGTTCAAATAAGCAAAAGAGTTTCTGTTTCTAAAACCTATTTTGATTGCATTCACTCGACAGAATCCAATCAAGCAGAATCCAATTTTAATAGAACGCAATTCAAAAATGAAATAAATAAAAATACAAAATCTATAAAAATAGAAAAGGGTGGGGCAAAAAACTTATTAGATACCATTGACTCCGGTATCTAATAAGTTCTACCTACTATTGGATTTGAACCAATGACTCCCGCCGTATGAAAGCAATACTCTAACCACTGAGTTAAGTAGGTCATTTATCATCCCAAAGAGAACCAAATGGAACCCATCCCATCGATGGATTATAAATATCATATTCTTTATAAGCAATAATAATCGAACCAATACCACTCAAAAATTTAGGATGTTGGATCATAGAATATTCATCTTGACAACAAATTATATACATGATAAAATATGCATCACAAGCACTAAGGGCTATAGCTCAGTTGGTAGAGCAACTCGTTTACACGCGCGCCAATGTTTTTCAGGGGAATCCACCATACAATCCAAAAAATGGATCTTATTGAGAAATCGATGTCTTACTCCATAATATAATAACTTTAAGAGAACAATAGCCTGACGAGAGGTTCGGTCCTATTTTAGTGCCCTGTTAGGTACCAAACAGGCCCCATCTTGAGATATTGATAAGGTGAATACCGGTATATTCAATGCCAGGCATAATGAGTATAAGGCCCTCAAAAAATTTCTTTTCGTCCTATGAACTTGAAGGTGTATGAAGTTTCATATTGGATTTTTTAAGCCGAACGATAGAGACTTCATTTAACTTCAAATTAGAGGCCAAAGGCAGACCTACGTCAAAATAACTTCACCTTTGAAACACTTTGGTAGTGCTCCTGAATTAGAATCCCCAATAATGAATCAGAGCACATGGAGCCATCTCCTTATTTTTCTGTCAAGAAAAAAAAATATGGCGGATTGGCTGATATTTCTATCAGTTAATGAAAGAGCCCAATGCAAAAAAAATGCATGTTGGGTCTTTGAAACAGTTCATATCATTTTGATAATAATAAGTTTGATCTGTTTTACCGAGAAGGTCTACGGTTCGAGTCCGTATAGCCCTAGAGCCCTATAAAAAAATGAATAAAATTCATATTTTCATTTGAAATAAAAAATTGTATAATTTAGATTTCTTCATTCTTGTTTGTTGCTTGTAACTGACCGGTTGGTTCATCGAAACAAAATTTGTCCTAAAAACTCACTCACGGGAATCGTTTAAAGCAGAACAGAAAAGCCAAAAAACGGATTTCAAGGGATCGAATCCATTTTTTTCCAAACAAACTCTTAGTCATTAATCATCGGAGGGAAATTCTATAATGAATTTCCCTGCCCACAATTAAGGGGTTAAGCCAAAGATACTCCTTTTCTTTGGTATACCTTATCAATATACCAATACCCGGCGAAGCACACCAAAACAAAAAGGGGGGTGGTGGTCTTCTTTTTCTGTATTCAATTAAGAGAAAACCCCACCCAGATCTAATAAACGGAATATACCAACACTAAGATTAAGATATTCGAAATCCTGAGATGGAAATACCTACCCATTCTCTTACATTTGAATACTTGTTTCATTCTAAATTACTAAGAAAAAAAACTCCCGACTCTATTCCTAAAAAATGAAAAAATCCAAAATTCGAACTCACATTTTGATAAAGAAAATTCAAAAAATCAAAAGAATAAAAAATTCGAAATTCTTAAACACAAAATAATAATTCTATTTGCTTTCTTTAGGGAGAATCCTGGGCGAAAACAAGAAAATTTGTCTAAGTGTAACATTTAGAGTTATACTAACTAAAGCAATTAAATAAAATTGAACTAAAAAAATGAAGTAGACTGTAAATAAGATCCCGATCAAGTCAGTCGATAAATCTTGAAATGAGATATTGCCCTGCAATAATCAAAGGAAACTAGACAGTTTGGTCAAAATGAATTCTTGTTTTGACTAACTAGTTATCGATGACTTTACAACTTCAATTCGACTCAACCAATCCGGTATATTTT